TCCTCGACGCTGAGGACATCCCCGAAGAGCGGGGGATTTCGTGACATTTTGAATTGGCTGTCTTGTATTTCTAATAAGTTGTTTAATGGTTGGCATGTTGAATCATATACATAATGGGCTGGTTTAGATTGATCCTAACCGGATGGTTATGAAATTTTTCTATTTAATAGTAAACGCGGAGATAAAATCTCAAATCACGGATTTGCATAAAATCCATTTTTTTCATCCAACTGCTACAAGATCAACAATTCCATAAGCTTGAGCTTCTGTTGCTGACATAAAAACGTCTCTTTCCATGTCTTCAGATACAACCCATAAAGGTTTGCCCGTCCTTTGTACATAAACCCTTGTGATGGTTTCGCGTAGTTTCAGCAGTTCTTCCGCTTCCAGGACAAATTCTCCCGTTTGCGCCTCATAAAAAGAACTCGCAGGTTGATGGATCATTACCCTGATGATAGAAGGGTTCTCTATCTGGTGTGATGAAAGGAACAGAAACGAAAGATAAAGAATAATAGGAAAAAAGATAGAATTGAACAACCGTACGGGCATCATTTTTTGTGCATTGCATACGGCTCTACAATCAAATTGACCCTTACCTTTCCATTCAAGAAAGATCAAAATAGAATCCCAGCTGGGTAAATGATCAAATTGCCACCCTTCCTTTCGGAGGAGTTAAAAAATACTATGATGGCTCCGTTGCTTTCTATTTTAAAATGGATTCTTTTTTTGTCTTTGATTCAGCAATCCCAAAGTTTCTTTTTGATCCAACTAAAAAAGGAAAAGTCTTGTTTTTTCGCACTCTTTTTTTTATAACATAAATATTGTTAAGAGCCCTTCGGTGTGAAAACAAAAAAGTTTGTGACGCTGAATTGGACTCCCGATAGATAAGAGAAAATCGGGAATACCTTTTATCTCATACTACTCTCTCGATACATAATCTAATCTTTTAAAAAAACCATACAAAACAAAAATTTTTCATATCGAATTCGAAGTGCCATGCTATTATTACTTAATATTCATATGGCGAAGGCATAGTTTTCTTTTTTCTCTCAAATAAAAAACCTCATTGGCGCCAAGCGTGAGGGAATGCTAGACGTTTGGTAATTGCTCCTCCAATCAGGATAAAAGATCCCATTGATGCGGCTAATCCCATGCATATTGTATGGACCTCTGGTCGCACAAATTGCATAGTATCATAAATAGCTACTCCAGGTAGTACCCATCCGCCAGGAGTGTTTAAAAACAAATACAGATCTTTGGTATCATCCTCGATACTGAGATATACCATAAGACCAATAAGTTGATTCGAGATTTCGCTATTAACTTCTTGGCCTAAAAAAAGTAATCTTTCTCGATAAAGTCGGTTGATTAGGGTCAAATTGTATCCCTTAGGAACCGTACATGCACCTTTTGATGCATACGGTTCAAAAAAAATTGCGAAAAAAAGAATCAATGTATAGATTCCAGTCCTCTTTCTTTTTTTCCTACTCTTTTTCATAGCAGGTTTTTTCTAACTTCTAATGAAAGGGCTTTTTCTTCGATTTTTCAATAAAGACGAATTTTGACTTCTTTTCTTTCTTCCTTATAATAGAAAAAAGTCAATAAACTTATCGAATTAACTTCTCATTGATGTATTGTTTCATCGAGATTCAATCCAAATCACGATGGTATTTTCTTGTTCCTGAATGGGTCTCTTTGATCTTTTTAGGTTTATGCTCTACTCCGGGTAAAGATCCGCCCGATTTGGATTTGCACATATAGGACAAAGCTTCCCATCACCATTTCTTTTTGTTATGACTTTACAAATAACAGGAATAATTTATGATACATGTAGTAATCATAGATATATTACCAATTGGGTTTTTTCTAAACGGAGCCTGGATACTTCATTTTCTTAGTCCAACCAAAGCCAACCATAAATTAGAATAATTTATAATAGTACTACGAATCCCCCCAAACAATGCATCTAATTGCACTTCACGCTCCAATTTTTTGATGATTCAATTTCTCTTTCTTGGGCGAAACAGAGGATATCTCGATCGGGGGAGATAACGGGGAAATCCCATATGACCCAACATATCTGACAAGTCGCACTATACGTCAACCCAAGATGCATCATCCTCTCCAGGACTTCGGAAAGGTACTTTTGGAACACCAATAGGCATAAATTGAAAGAAAAAAGAACTAAAATACTATATTTCACTTTGATGTGGAAACGTAACAATATGGTTTTATTGTCTTTATAATATTGACTTTATCATATTTATTTTATCCATAGATTAGAAAAATTCAGAAAGAAAGACAAAATAAATAAAGGAAAATTTTTACGAATAGAGCCTTCTAATGATAAATAAGGATGGACGCATTTACTCATAGAAAATGGTATCAACCCCCCATTGCGTATTGGTACTTATCGAGTATAGAATAAATCTGCTTCTCTTTGTTCCTACGAACAGAATTATTCCATTATTACGAACAGAATAAATATTAACCCAACCCT